CCATGTTTGTATTTCGAAAGTAAAGTAAAAGGGATACAGATGATAGGAAATTTATTACAGCCAAATTCGAATTCTATTCTTCCTAAATTTTCTATTTCGATGAACCGATTCTTACCAGAATTTTTATGGACAATGAGGAACAACGGACCCTTTTTCTTATTTGTTTTAGTTGTTTCCCTCTTTACTGTTCAAAGAGAAAGAGGAAGTCGTTCTGTTATTAAGTGGATACGCACTTTCTATGGGAAAGAACATAGACATGGTGGCTGTCCAACGAGATATTACACATAATAAGATCTTGTCTTGGGCGAGTCCCATATTGTGCACTTACCACTTGTTTTATTATTTTAAAAATGGGATTTATGCTTTATCGACTCATTTCAAATCATAGTTCAAAGGTTAAAAATCGTTGGGTTTTACTATAACTTCTTTTCGAAATCCGAAGAAGTTATCATATAATTCCCTGGATCATCTATCAATGGCTCAATCAATTACTTCTTTGAAATGCTAAAAAAAAGATTACTTGGTTTTCTTTTATATATGCCCATACTGTTTTTCCTTCATTGATTTGATTCTTTCGATGGATACCAGGATTCATATTTGAAATAATCAGAAATCTAAGAATTAGACCCATAAGAGTAAGAGTTTACTTTCGATTATTTCAAATTGATTGTAATCAATACAAATCAAAGCAAAGAAATAGAATTGGGGTGCTATGTACATATATGTAATTGATATCTACATATATGAAAGTACATATCGTGGATTGATCTATATTAAGACGTTATACAGTACAACTTTAAATAACATTAATATAATAAAATAATAGATAGACTGGTAGAAAGATTTATATAAATCTTTCTACCAGTCTATCTATCTATTTCTACCAGTCTATCTATTAGAATACTATTAGAATACTAATACTGCTGATCCTAGTCCGCTCATTTCATTTAAGACACTAAATTGGAATCCTTTTCATTTTATTTCTTCAATTATTGATAAGGACTAGGAAGTTCAGTTTCATTTAAATTAATTATTTTGACTAACTGTTTTTACGTAAATGATAAGTAAAAAAGCAGTAGGAACTAGAATGAACAGTGCAGTAGCAATAAATGCGAGAATATTTACTTCCATAATATCATCGTTTCATTTTTTTTTTCGCAATAACTCGGGATTTAATCCCATAGAGATGATAAATCTTTCACCTGTAATGTAAATTCAGTGGGATGAATTACATCTCGATGATATTGAATCAGATCAATATCATGAATAACAATATCTGAGCTATCAAATTGATTCATCGTCGAGAATTGAATAGTATAACATAGGAAGATCTTTTATCCATACCGACTCAAAAATTTTATTCCTGATCCACTCAAGAATTCCTTTATTTATACACTCTTTTTTTCTATAACCTATTGCCTTCCTTGTACAATTATCAGATAAAGTATCATCTGACCGCTTTTACACTTCCATTGATTACAAACCCAAACAAACAATAGAAGTGAAATGGAAAAAAGGAATAGGGATTAAGTTCTAAACTCCGTTTTTTAATGATATAATTTTATTGGAAGATAAAGAAGTGTGATAAAGATGAGTCCCGGTATAAAAGATCTAATATTCCATAAAATTCACTATTTTAGAGTTTGTTCTTTCTTCGATGGGACCCCTAAAAAAAGATTATTCATTACCTTGGTAAGAGTGGTGGGATCGTTGTTTGATCTTTTTTTTTTTAATATCCTCTCTCCTTGGGTTAGTACTCGGACTCATATATCAAAAGTTCAGTATGAAATTTGAAGGAGATCGATTCTTTCAAATTAAAATTAGTAATTGAAGTTACACAAAATGGGAGCCAGAAAAGGAGATAGGTTAAATTTGAAAAGTATTCTATTAGGGTAATTATGTTAAATTCATTTTGTTTTTGTATCGTACAAAAAACGAATTCTATTTATGTATGTGCTCCCGGGAACGATATGGTACTCTATTCCATTACACGGATCAGGAGTAATTGAAAAAGCCAGACCCAGCACGGTTGGATACCTGAATATAATGCTACCAATAATTGTACTAATGCACATATGTCTCTCTCCCATCAATCGCTACTAGTTAAAGTAATGGAAATTCCCATATTTGTTTGATGAGAAATTCGAAAGAAAATTTATATATATATAATATATAAATAAATAAAATATAAATGAATAAAATATAAATAAGAATAAGCATCCCCCCTAGGAATGAAAATCTGCTCCTTGTCGCTCTTTTCACAGAAAATAGATAGATGAATAAATCTATTTTATTTATTTTATTGGATCCGCCGGGACTGACGGGGCTCGAACCCGCAGCTTCCGCCTTGACAGGGCGGTGCTCTGACCAATTGAACTACAATCCCAGGGAAATAAAGTGTATAGCCATAGCCCACATATTCTTATGATTTAATTCAACCCATTTCTATTTAGAAGGGCCGTCTTATATTATAAGAGAGACGCGAGTGATATGATATATT